CATGAAATTGATTAGAATATTCCCACAATTGTAAGTAGATGTGAGATCTATAAATCTTCTTTATTCATAGTTGTAGAAGCGGTTTTTGTTGGAATCTTTTTTTTATTTTAAGGAATTGGTTAGTCGTCCAGTAACAAGTAAGAATAGGAAATTTTATTGGATAAACGAAAAAGAACAAAGAATTAAATAATTGGAATCACTAATAGTGATGCATGCATTGTTGTATTAGATCGAAATCTGAAGGTTCTTTCTTGACCTAACTACAAAGATGCGGATTTCTAATATGGAAAGATACAAAATAGAACTTATAAAGCAAAAGATAATAGAAATGACTAGTCTTAGAATATAGTTGAACCAAAACTACCTATTTTTTTTTTTTCGAGTGATTATGTGATAACTTTTTATTCTCATTCATTCAAGATATTATATGAGTGAACCTATTACGGAATCTAATTAGTTAAAATCAAAGTCAAAGTTTTATAAGATTACTGTTCGCTCTAAAATATAAAATAGATTCGATACAATAAAAAAAAAAAAGAAATAATAAAAATAGGAATAATTTTCTAATTTGATTCCATAATGATTCGAAAAGAGTTTCATTTTAAAACAAAATTACACGACCCAGTTCTTATTATTCGTTTATAAGTTGAGTTGAAAAATGACCCAAGAATGAATTCGCTGATTGCAAACGCCGTATGGGTAGATGTTACAGATGATGAATCAATTTCTTTTTATACAGTTGTGACTTTATCCTTGTTAGTGCTGTCTATAATGATAGATGAATCAAAAACTTTCAATTGGACTTATTCTTTCAATTGGTATTTTTGTTTATCTCCTATTTTGCAAAAAAGGAAACTCAGGTAAGTGCTTTTTTATAAACATATGTATAAAAATAACATATTTCATTTAGCTCCTTCATGCCTACCATAACTAGTTATTTCGGTTTTCTACTAACGGCTTTAACTATAACCTCAGCTCTATTTATTGGTCTGAGCAAGATACGACTTATTTGAAATTAATTGCACAATTCATAAAAGGAAATCTTTCTGCGAACTTCTGTGTATTTATAGTTACTTACTGTGTCAATTGTCAATTCTTGATCATTGAGATTCATGGTAATTCGGATTAATATTTAGGTATAGATATTACCTCTTTTTTTCTCCTTTCAAACAAAAACAAATTGAAATGATTGAAGTTTTTCTATTTGGAATCGTCTTAGGTCTAATTCCTATTACTTTGGCTGGATTATTTGTAACTGCATATTTACAATACAGGCGCGGCGATCAGTTGGACCTTTGATTAATTAACATCTCTTTTTTTGATTGACCTCCTCCTTTCTTTAATATTCAGGAGGTCAAATTCAGATTGCTGTTCAAGTTAGTGTTTCAGCCGAATTCGATCGAAGAAGATCCGAATCACGCTCTGTAGGATTTGAACCTACGACATCGGGTTTTGGAGACCCACGTTCTACCGAACTGAACTAAGAGCGCTTTCTTATCATAAAAGATAAGACTGTAAAGAAAAGGATTGGCCCCAATACATTGCAATACTATATAGTATCATAAGAATGAAAGATTCTATATGATATGTCCAATGTGAATTGATCTCAAAAACTCCCTCGTTACTGCTCAAAGGAGCAGTAATAGGTAGGGATGACAGGATTTGAACCCGTGACATTTTGTACCCAAAACAAACGCGCTACCAAGCTGCGCTACATCCCTTCCATTGGTCTACAGTGTCATTGTAGAGAATTCCTGTCTTGTTTTCCACATCGTTATCTTCTCTATTCAAATCTAGAATTTTTATGTCCATTTCGTCTTTTTGGTCTCATTTAACATATAATAATAGTAAAATACTTCTATCTATATGAAATATGGAAAGGAACCCCTAGGAAAAATAAATGAGTCTTTTGGGGGAATATTGGGCAAGAAAAAGATGTTTTTTTCTATATTTAACAAAAAGTCAATCTTATTTACTAGATGATTGTACATTTTAATATGTATTATCTTATGTATTACAATAAAATGAAGGAGGTTTTTCAATGCGAGATCTAAAAACATATCTTTCCGTGGCACCGGTACTAAGTACTCTATGGTTCGGTTCTTTGGCAGGTTTATTGATAGAGATTAATCGTTTTTTCCCGGATGCGTTGACGTTCCCCTTTTTTTCATTCTAGTTATTGACGTGGGAAGGACTAAAGAAGATTAGAGATACAATTAAATACCAGCCCCCCTCTTTTCTCTTTTTTCCCTTTTTTAGAATAAGGGAGGAAAGAGAAAGAATAAAAGTGCATTCAACAGCTGCGAGACTCGGGTTCAGGTTGGAATTCAATTAATATGAAATTTCTATGTATTAAATTTCTATGGAAGTCGAATACAAACTGTGGTTCTAGGGAAAGAGTATTATACAAGATACTTCTATGAAATACTGTACTGTGATTTGAAATATAGTTTAGAAATCTTTCTATCTTATTTCCTATATTGATTGTAGTGAAATCTTGCATAAGAAGATAGCAAGTTACAAATTCTATATTTGTTTTTTCCTTCCTTTCTTCTTCTTCGTTTCGGATTGAAAGAGGAAGAGTTGAGTAAATGAAAAATCCAAAGGAGGTTCATGGCCAAGGGTAAAGATGTGCGAATAACGGTTATTTTGGAATGTACCGCTTGTGTTCGAAACGGTGTTAATGTTAATAAGGCATCAACGGGCATTTCCAGATATATTACTCAAAAAAACCGGCACAATACGCCTAATCGATTGGAGTTGAGAAAATTCTGTCCATATTGTTACAAACATACGATTCACGGGGAGATAAAGAAATAGATCGAACCGAGCACCTGCGTCCTTATCTTACAAGGAAAGGGAAAATCTTACAAGGAAAGGGAAAAAATGACATTATATATATATATAACATATTTAACATAGTTAAAGATAATTATAAACAAACCAAATCCTATTTATTTATTCTAATTAGAGATACGGCTGAAATAGGATTTAGGGATAAGAAATAAACTAACCAAACCATGGATAAATCCAAGCGAACTTTTCTTAAATCCAAGCGATCTTTTCGTAGGCGTTTGCCCCCGATCCAATCGGGGGATCGAATTGATTATAAAAACATGAGTTTAATTAGTCGATTTATTAGTGAACAGGGAAAAATATTATCTAGACGAGTGAATAGATTGACCTTGAAACAACAACGATTAATTACTATTGCTATAAAACAAGCTCGTATTTTATCTTTGTTACCTTTTCTTAATAATGAGAAACAATTTGAAAGAACCGAGTCGACCACTAGAACTCCTAGTCTTAGAGCCAGAAAAAGATAGGTTTACTCTTTCTTCACTTGAATTAAAATTCCCATCCGAACTCAAACGCGGATTGATATTTTGTTGGAAAAACCCAAGAATCCAGATTTAATTCTCGTGTTGTAAGAAAAAAAAGAATAATCTGGGAAGAATAAATTTTTTATTGAACGTGTTGATTCATATTTATTTTGACTACTTTTTCATATTTTATCATATTCTATTCATTTTTATTCGACCTTCCCGGAGTTCATTCTCCGGGCAACTCCGTTTAACCGGTAGATTCCTTCCAACCTACTTCTTTTATGATCTCATTGGAAATCATATAAAGACAATTCCTATTTGATATAGCTATTTGTGCAAGTATTTTACGATTAAGAAGCAACTGTTTCTTGTACAGATCGTTTATTAATCTACTATAACTATAGCATACCCCCCTTTCACGAATTGCTGCATTTATTCGAGTGATCCACAAACGACGAAAATTTATTTTTTGCCTATCCCTATCCCGATGAGCCGAAACCAAAGCTCTTATTTTTTGTTGAGTAATAGTTCGAGTAAGTCTTGAATGAGCCCCCCGAAAGCTTGATGCAAATAAACGAATTTTTGTTCTACGTCTCCGAGCGATATATCCCCGTCTAATTCTGGTCATTGAATAAATGAAACTTTAACGAATAACTAATAGATTTCCTTTCTTTCAGTTATTCTTTTGCCCCTTTCCTAGTATATTAATAACAAAACGGATTTTTCCAATGTATAAACTAAAAATTCCAATGGCTTTGGCTACTATAACCTTCCCAACCACGATTTTTTCTTTTTTCTAGGCATTTCACCTCGAAATACGAAATTGTACTATACTAGGTATTAAAAAAAAAAAAAGCAATGATAAAGAAATAGTGGATTCCATCGTTTCTATGGTTACTTCTTAAACGGTGAGGTCTTCTCTATACACCGGAGCCTTTACTTCATTTAATCAATGTTATTGCTAACTTGTATAGTTCACATTCTTCGGCTCTACCCATGAATTATCCAGTAATAGGTCTTTCACAACGAGCTCTACCTATACAGTAACGGTATTTAATTATGAAGGTTGGCTGGGTAGCTGACCCTGTTAGTCCGTTCTTGCAAGAGGGGTCTATGTTAATAAGATTTCCTCCGCTTAATGGATAACCATTTGCTACCAATGGAGAATTGCTTCTCATCTTGAATTGAGGTGAGTGGATTTACACCAATAGAAACCATAAATTTCATACACAAGAAAAGGGATATGATCCATTTTCTTATTTTTAGATAGGAAATGTAGTTCGTTTTTCCGTTCTATCCTATTTGATCATTGATATTCGAACATTGTTCTCTTTCCTTTGTTCTAGTTCATGATTTGAACGAGTCGCACATACACCCTAGTACATGTTCCTCGACGCTGAGGGCATCCCCGAAGCGCGGGGGATTTTGTCACATTTCTAATTGGCTGTCTTGTATTTCTAATAAGTTGTTTAATAGTTGGCATGTTGAATCATATACATAATGGGCTGGTTTAGATCGATCCTAACCGGATGATTATGAATTACTTTTATTCATATAGAATAGTAAATAAAAGTCATAGAATATGAATATTAAACTCGGCAGGGGTAATTTCAAATCACGAATTGACGCGAAATCCAGGCTATTGTCATTCAACCGCTACAAGATCAACAATTC